GTGTTCATTCGTTTTGACTATTTTAGCATATTTGATTTTATCCTAGTAATTTCTACTCTACCTTCCCGGAGTTCATTCTCCGGGAAACTCCGTTTAAATTATTCCGACGGGCTTTTTATAACCCACTTCTTTTATTATCTCATTGGAAATCATATAAAGACAATTCCTATTTAATATAGCCATTTGCGCAAGTATTTTACGATTAAGAAGCAACCGTCTCTTGTACAGATCGTGTATTAATCTACTATAACTATAGGATACCTCCCTTTCGCGAATTACTGCGTTTATCCGAGTGATCCACAAACGACGAAAATCTCTCTTTTGACTGCCCCGATCCCGATGAGCCGAAACCAAAGCTCTTATTTTCTGTTGAGTAATAGTTCGAGTAAGTCTTGAATGGGCCCCTCGAAAGCTTGATGCAAATAAACGAATTTTTGTTCTACGTCTACGAGCTATATATCCCCGTCTAATTCTAGTCATTGAATAGATGAAACTTTCACGAATAACTAATAACTAATTTATTTCTTTTCTTTCAGTTATTCTTTTCCTCTTTCCTAATCTATTAATAACAAAACGGATTTTTCCAATGTATAAAATAAAAATTCCAATGGCTTTGGCTACTATAACCTTCCTGCCCGCGATTTTTTCTTTTTTTTAGGCATTTCAATGCGAAATAAGAAATTATATTCTGTTATCTGTTATAGGTGTCAAAAATAGAAAATAGAAATGGGTAAAGAAATAGCGGGTTCCTTCGTTTCTATGGTGACTTCCTAAACGGTGAGGTCTTCTCTATACACCGGAGCCTTTACTTCATTTAATCAACGTTATTGGTAACTTGTATAGTTCACCCCTTTTGGCTCTACCCATGAATTATCCAGCAATAGGCCTTTCACAATGAGATCTACCTATACAGTAACGGTATTTAATTATGAAAGTTAGCTGGGTAGCTGACCCTCTTAGTCCGTTCTTGCCAGAGTAGGAGCTTAATCTTTATGCCTTTACTTAATCTTTATGCCTTTAAAAGTAAATAAAAAAGTAAATAAAAATAAGATTTCCTCCGCTTAATGGATAACCATTGGCTACCAATGGAGAATTGCTTCTCATCTTAAATTGAGGTGATTGGATTTGCACCAACGGAAACCATAAAATTTATACACAATGTAGGAATGTGATAACTTTGATTATTTTTATATAATGAATGGAATCCCTTCTTACATTCTATCCTATTCACCGGTACTGATCATTGATACTGGAAAGTTTTTTTCTTGCTTTTGTACCAGCTCATGGTATGATCTAAACGAGTCGCACATACACCCGAGTACATGTTCCTCGACGTTGAGGGCATCCCCGAAGAGCGGGGGATTTCGTGACATTTCTGATTGGCTGTCTTGTATTTCTAATAAGTTGTTTAATAGTTGGCATGTTGAATTGTATACATAATGGGCTGGTTTAGATTGATCCTAACCGGATAATTATGAATTACTTCCATTTAGTAGAATAGTAAACTCATAGATAAAATCAGAATAGTAAACTCATAGATAAAATCTCAAATCACGTATTTTGTGTGAAATCCGTCTTATTTTCATTCAACCGCTACAAGATCAACAATTCCATAAGCTTGTGCTTCTGTTGCTGACATAAAAACATCTCTTTCCATGTCTTCGGATACAACCCATAAGGGTTTGCCTGTTCTTTGTACATAAACCCTTGTGAGGGTTTCACGCAGTTTCAGCAATTCTTCCGCTTCCAGGATAAATTCTCCCGTTTGTGCCTCATAAAACGAACTAGCAGGTTGATGGATCATTACCCTGATGATATAACATAATAAAAAGTTCCTCTATCTCGCATGATGAAGCGAAGAGAAAAGAAAGATAAAGACTAATATAATAGGAAAAAAGATAGAATTGAACAACCGTACGGGCATCTTTGGTGCATTGCGTATGCATACGGCTTTACAATAAAATTGACCTTTACCTTCCATTCAAGAAAGAAAGAGAAAAGTAAAATATACCAGACCCCGATGGGTTAAATGATCAAATTGCCACCCTTCCTTTTGGAATAGTTAAAAACTACTATGATGGCTCCGTTGCCTTTTATATTAATATATTAATTTTTATTGTTTTTTGTTTGTGATTCAGCAATCCCAAAGTTTCTTTTTGAGCCAATCAAAGAAAAAATCTTGTTTTTTTCGCACTCCTTGCATAATATAAATATTTTTAAGAGCCTTCCGGCGTGAACAAAAAGGTTTGTGACGCTGAGCCGGACTCCCGATAAATAAGAGAAAATCGGAAATACCCCCTCTCCCATACTACTCTCTCGATACATAATCTAATGTTTTTTCAAAACAATGCAAAAATTTATCATATCGAATTCGAAGTGCCATGCTATTATTACTTAATATATATTCATATTTCATAGGGCGAAGGCATAGTCTTCTTTTTTCTCTTAAATCATTGGCGCCAAGCGTGAGGGAATGCTAGACGTTTGGTAATTTCTCCTC